AATCATTAGGAAATGCATTAACATAAATACGGCAGTAAGAAGGGGTAATACAAACGTGTGTAAACTATAAAAACGAGTCAAAGTGGATTGACCCACACTAGCGCTTCCGCGTAATAACTCGACTAAGGGTGATCCTATTACTGGAATAGCATCAGGTACGCCTGTCACAATTTTGACTGCCCAATAACCGATTTGGTCCCAAGGTAAGGAATAACCGGTTACACCAAAAGATGCGGTCAATACAGCCAGAACCACACCCGTTACCCAAGTTAATTCGCGAGGTTTTTTAAACCCACCGGTGAGATACACACGAAATACGTGCAAGATCATCATTAGGACCATCATACTTGCCGACCATCGATGAACTGATCGGATTAACCAACCAAAGTTGGCTTCCGTCATTATGTATTGAACAGAGGCAAAGGCCTCGGTAACGGTCGGACGATAGTAAAAAGTCATGGCAAATCCCGTAGCTACTTGTACTAAAAAACAAGTAAGTGTAATCCCCCCTAGACAATAAAATATGTTGACATGAGGAGGAACGTATTTACTAGTTATATCATCTGCAATCGCCTGAATCTCGAGACGCTCTTCGAACCAATCATATACTTTATTGAGATAGGTAAACCAATGTAACTCCCCCTCCGAGAACTGTATATGAGAATTTAATCTCGTACAGCTCAAGCAGAAACACCCCAATACTGGTTGCAATGAATATGTAATAGAAAGTTTTAAACTTCTTTATTCTTAATCAATCTCCAGATTAAATCTTCTTTGAAGATACGAAGGGGAAAAATCCTAAAGCTCTTCTTTGTGATGATAATGCCAAAATCTCAAGTCAGCTCATTCGTCTTTATGTTGATAGTTACAGGCCTCTTGAATCTTCTTTATCCCTATTTTTTTTGTTGATAGGAATTCTCTTGTTGAGACCCTATGAATCGATTGAAACCTCAGATTCATACTAGAACCACGATGATTGAATAAAGCCCCCAAGCTAAGCCAAAAGGTTCTCTGAGTAAGAACCGTTTGTTCATCATTTATTCAATTATTTTATTCTAATAAAATAAATCTTTTAAAAATTGGTTTTTAATCCAGTCACGAGGTCTAAATAGTAGGTATGAATCATAGTTTAAATATTTCTTTAACTATTCCATATATTCCGTGCTCCAGATACAAAACTTAATATCCGACGAAGCAGAACCCATCTCTCTCAAGATGACAGACCCATTCTCTGTACTATCAATAGGATCAATTATAACAAGTCACACACTCATATTCCAGAAATACAGAAACAAAAGAATTCCACGGTCGAACTGCCCGAATGGCCTAGAAATCCGAGTCCTAAGTGATTCATTTTTGATTGAAAAGCCAGTACTTCGTGATTTTAATGGACCTAATTCATGGAAATTCCATCCAGTAAAACGGAAGAATTATAAATCTCCAAAATAATAGATAGGAATACTGCAAATAAAGCCATTGCAACTCCCATCAAAGAGGTGGTTTCCCACCTAAAAGCTATTTTCCCATATTCCGAATTCAATGGTTTCAATAAATTCCCTATATTAGTTTGTTTTGGACAACCAGATCTAGAACTATCCTCAACTGTTTGTGTAGCCATAAATCCTATTGCATTGGTTGAGATCGGTTGGCTTTGTATACCATTCTGTTGTAAAGAAACGATCTTATCATAGATCCATTGTGGTCTTGAATTTTTATAATAATGGAAACAGCAACACTAGTCGCCATCTTTATATCTGGTTTACTTGTAAGTTTTACGGGGTACGCCTTATATACCGCTTTTGGGCAACCCTCTCAACAACTAAGAGATCCATTCGAGGAACACGGGGACTAGTTGAAGTAAGATAATGAAAAATTATTTTGCCTTTTTTTTACTTTTTAGTCGGAACCTTAGGAGGCTCTCGAAAAAATATAGCGAAAAAAATTATTCCTAGAGTTGAGACTAAGAGGAATGTATAAACCAATGCTTCCATAAATTCGATCGTGGTTTACAATTATAGCTTCCACACCTGTTCGTTTGGGATCATCTCCCAGATTAAAAAAGGCCAAGAGTAAAAGAAAAGGTGGTGATTCAAATCAAGATTTCTCTGGTACTCTATGTCAAAGTCAAAGTTAAATCAAAAAAATTCAATATCAATAGAGGCGAAAGATACAAGAACAGTTATGTATCAGACTACCTGTCTCCTTGTAGTTGGATCTCCAAGTTTTTGGAATGCTCCAAATTCCACTTGAGAATCCAAATCTGGGTCAATACCAGCAAAAACATCTCTGAACAAGGTTCTAGCCCCATGCCAAATGTGTCCGAAAAAGAAGAGCAAAGCAAACGAAGCATGTCCAAAAGTGAACCAACCCCTAGGGCTACTACGAAAAACACCGTCAGATTTCAAAGTAGCACGATCTAATTCAAAAATTTCGCCCAATTGAGCACGTCGAGCATATTTTTTCACAGTAGCAGGATCACTATAACTGACTCCATCGAGTTCGCCACCATAGAACTCAACAGTTACTCCTACTTGTTCGACACTATACTTCGATTCTGCCCTTCTAAAAGGAACATCGGCTCTTACAATCCCGTCTCCGTCTACCAAAACTACTGGAAATGTTTCAAAAAAAGTAGGCATACGACGTACAAAAAGCTCATGCCCTTCTTTATCTCTAAAGACGGGATGTCCTAACCATCCAACAGCTATTCCATCCCCGTTGTCCATCGAGCCCGCTCTAAATAATCCCCCCTTTGCTGGATTATTGCCAATGTAATCATAAAAAGCTAATTTTTCGGGAATTTTAGACCAAGCTTCTGCTAAACTCTGATTTTCTGCTAGTCCGGCACCAACCCTTCGATATATTTCTTGCTGGAAGTATCCTTGATCCCATTGATAACGAGTGGGGCCAAATAATTCGATGGGGGTAGTTGCAGAGCCATACCACATAGTTCCAGCAACAACAAAAGCTGCAAAAAAGACAGCAGCAATACTGCTGGAAAGGACAGTTTCAATATTACCCATTCGTAATCCTTTGTATAGACGTTGGGGCGGACGGACACTAAGATGGAATAGGCCCGCTAATATGCCCAATGTACCTGCTGCAATATGATGAGAGGCTATTCCTCCCGGAACAAAAGGATCAAAACCTTCTGCGCCCCACGCAGGATTTACAGATTGTACTTTTCCAGTTAGTCCATAAGGATCAGACACCCATATTCCAGGACCATATAAGCCTGTTACATGAAATGCACCAAACCCAAAGCAAGCTAATCCTGATAGAAATAAATGAATTCCAAAAATCTTGGGCAAATCCAAAGAAGGTTTTCCTGTACGTTCATCACAGAATATTTCTAGATCCCAATATACCCAATGCCAGATAGCTGCCAAGAAGCACAAACCCGAAAACAAAATATGTGCCCCAGCCACACCTTCGTAGCTCCAAATACCCGGATTCGTTATAGTCCCTCCTGTGATACTCCAACCGCCCCATGAGTTGGTTATTCCTAAACGAGTCATGAAGGGTATAACGAACATACCTTGTCTCCACATTGGATCAAGGACGGGGTCAGAGGGATCAAAAACTGCTAATTCGTATAGAGCCATTGAACCGGCCCAACCAGAAACGAGAGCTGTATGCATTATATGTACAGCAAGCAACCGACCGGGATCATTCAATACGACGGTATGAACACGATACCAAGGCAAACCCATGGAAATACCCCTTTATCAAAGAAAAATAGACACTATGTAACTTTATCGCATTGGAAAAGACTATACTATGGACCTCTCCCTTTCAGTGGATTATTTCGGAGCAAGGGTTAATATTTATTTCATTCCATTTCGTTGGTAATAATGGAACAATTCTGTTCGTAGGAACAAAGATAAGCAGATCTATTCTATACCCGATAAGTACCAATACGCAATGGGGGATTGGTCTCATTTTATATGAGCGAATGCGTCGATACTTGTTCATCATTCGAACAGACCCAACCATTCGTAATAATTTACTTTATCGCATATGGGCGATCTCAAACTGCCAATCAATGCAATAATATGATGATGACTACATCGAATATTTGTCATAAGATAAGAAAGGCATGAAATTAATTGAAAAAAAAAGTCGTACCAAAAAAAGTGGTATTGGGATCATTTGTTCTATACGTGCAAATTTGAATCGGTCGGATCTTTACCCGGAGTAGAGCATAAACCTAAAATAATTGCGTAGGCCCATTCAGGAACAAGAAAATGACATCGTAATTTGGATTAGATTTCGATGAAACAATACATCAATGAGAGCGACTTCATTAGGAGGTAGAAAAGTCCTACTATAAAAAAAAGAAGGCAGGCTGAAATCAACACATTGATTCCTTTTTTCTTTTCGCAATTTTTTTTTTTTGAACCGTATGCATCCAAAGGTGCGTGTACGGTTCCTAAGGGATAAAATTTTGTCCTAATCAACCGACTTTATCGAGAAAGATTACTTTTTTTAGGCCAAGAGGTTGATAGCGAGATCTCAAACCAACTTATCGGTCTCATGGTATATCTCAGTATAGAGGATGAGACCAGGGATCTTTATTTGTTTATAAACTCTCCCGGCGGGTGGGTAATACCCGGAGTAGCTATTTATGATACTATGCAATTTGTGCCGCCAGATGTACATACAATATGCATGGGATTAGCCGCTTCAATGGGATCTTTCATCCTGGTCGGAGGAGAAATTACCAAACGTATAGCATTCCCTCACGCTAGGGTAATGATCCACCAACCTGCCGAGGAACATGTACTAGGGTGTATGTGCGACTCGTTCAGATCATGAGCTGGAACAAAATAAAGAAAAATTTTTTCTAGTATCAATGACTAGTACCAATGAATAGGATGGAAGAATTCCATTCAATATATAAAAAAACCTCCATTGTGTATGAAATTTATGGTTTCTATTGGTGCAAATCCAATCACTTCAATTGGAGATGAAAAGCAATTCCCCATTGGTAGCAAATGGTTATCCATTAAGCGGGGGAAATAGTATTTAATAAGCAAAAGAATTTAATAAGCAAAAGAATTTAACTTGGCTCCCACTTTTGCAAGAACGGACTAACAGGGTCAGCTACCTAGCCAACCTTTATAATTAAATACCGTTACTGTATGGGTAGATCTCATTGTGAAAAAGACCTATTACTGTATAATTAAAGGGTAGAGTCAAAAAATGTGAACTGTACAAGTTACTAATAACATTGATTAATGAGGGAAGGGGCTCCGGTGTATAGAGAGGACCTCACCGTTTAAGAAGCAACCATAGAAACGATGGAACCCACTATTTATTTATTCATTTACTTTTACTCTTTATTTTATTGATACTTTATACTCAACTTAATTTACAATTGACTATTTTGTTAATACCTAGTATCAATACAATTTATTATTTCGAGGTTAAATACCTGGAAAAAATCGTGGTTGGGAAGGTTATAGTAGCAAAAGCCATTGGAATTTTTTTTTTATACATTGGAAGAATCCGTTTTGTTATTAATAGACGAGGAAAGGGGAAAAGAATGACTGAAAGAAAATAAATCGATTAGTTATTCATCAAAGTTTAATTTGATTCAATGACCAGAATTAGACGAGGGTATATAGCTCGGAGACGTAGAACAAAAATCCGTTTATTTGCATCAACCTTTCGAGGGACTCATTCAAGACTTACTCGAACTACTATTCAACAGAAAATGAGAGCCCTAGTTTCTGCTCATCGGGATAGGGGCAGGCAAAAGAGAAATTTTCGTCGTTTGTGGATCACTCGAATAAATGCAGCAATTCGAGAGAGTAGGGTATCCTATAGTTATAGTAGATCTATAAATGATCTGTACAAGAGGCAGTTGCTTCTTAATCGTAAAATACTTGCACAAATAGCCATATTAAATACGAATTGTCTTTACATGATTTCCAATACAATCATTAAATAAGGAGATTGGAAGGAATACACCGTAATGATTTAAACTAAACGAAACGGAGCCCCGGAGAATAAGCTCCGGGAAGGTAGAGTAGAAATTAATATGATAATAGGATAAAGTCAAAATGAATGAACACGAAAAAAAGAAGAAATCTTTTTTTTCTTACGCTTTTTTTCTTACGACGTGACAATCCAATCTGGATTCTCCCATTTTTCGAACAAAAAATCAATCTGAGTTGGGGTTCGGATTGTAATTTTGATTCAATTACAATTGAGGAATGGGCCTATCTATTTATTTCTAGTTCGAGGACCTGTAGTTCTAGGAGTCGACTCAGTTCTCTCAAATTGTTTCTCATTATTAAGAAAAGGCAACAAAGATAAAATACGAGCTTGTTTTATAGCAATAGTAATTAATCGTTGTTGTTTCAAAGTCAATCTATTCACTCGCCTAGATAATATTTTTCCTTGTTCACTAATAAATCGACTAATTAAACTCATGTTTCTATAATCAATTCGATCCCCCGACCCAATTGGGGGCAAACGCCTACGAAAAGACCGCTTGGATTTAAGAAAAAGTCGCTTGGATTTATCCATGGTTTATTCCTTATCTTTTCTTTAAAATCCTATTTCTTAATTCTAATTTAATTTGGGATCCGATCGAAATAGGATTTGGTTGTTTTGTTTGTATCGTTTATTTATAATAATATATATATTATTATTATGTTATGTAATTTATTCCTGTTCCTTAGAAGGGTTACACGCGTGTTATATTTTCTCTATTTTTTTATCTCCCCATGAATCGTATGCTTGTAACAATAGGGGCAAAATTTTCTCAATTCCAATCGACTAGGCGTATTGTGTCGATTCTTTTGGGTAATATATCTGGAAATGCCCCGTGATTTCTTATTAATATCGTTTCGGACACAACTGTTACATTCCAAAATAACTCTTACTCTGACATCTTTACCTTTGGCCATGAACCTCCTTTTTTTTTATTCACTCAACTCTTCCATTTTCGATACGAAACGAAGAAAAAAAAAAGCAAATAAATAAGTTGCTGACTCGAAATCCAATTCGGAAATAAAATGTGCAATCAATAGAGAAATAATAATAAGTAATACAATGATTTCTAACTATCCATAAGTTCTAATACCAGTATTTCATTTAAGTATCTTGTATGCTTTTATTGTCTCGACCCCTAATTTCCATTTCTTTTCTCCCTCTATTAATTCATCCTGATCCCGAGTTTATTTTTTCATTGCGGATGAATCCTCTTTGATTCTTTCGCTTTCCTTTTTTTTTTTCTAAAAAACTTACATTACAGTACAGAAAGAACAAAACAAAAAAAAGGGGTTAATCACAGATAATTTATTGTATCTCTAATCTTCTTCATCCCTAACTAGACTAGAATCAAAAAAAAGGGAATGTCAACGCATCTGGGAATAAACGATTGATCTCTATCAATAGACCTGCTAAAGCCCCGAACCATAGAGTGCTTAACACGGGTGCCACAGATAGATATGTTTTTATATCTCGCATTGAAAATCCTCCTTTTTT